AAAGGATATATCTTTAAGTGAATATATAGAAAGAAACTATCTCGCACGGTAAAAAAACCTACATGTAAAAAGAAATATACAGATATAATATATCACAATATGTATAGTAGTGAGGAAGTATGGGACAAAAAATAAATCCACTTGGTTTCAGACTTGGCACAACCCAGAGTCATGATTCCCTTTGGTTTGCACAACGAAAAAATTATTCTGAAGGTTTACAAGAAGATCAAAAAATACGAAATTATATCAAGAATTATGTACAAAAAAATATGAGAATATCCGCTGGTGTCGAGGGAATTGCGCGTATAGAGATTCAAAAAAGAATTGACCTGATACAAGTCATAATTTATATGGGATTCCCAAAAGTTTTAATAGAAAGTAGACCACGCGGAATCGAAGAATTACAGATGAATTTAGAAAAAGAATTTAATTGGGTAAACCGAAAACTTAACATTGCTATCAGAAGAATTGCAAAACCTTATGGAAACTCCAACATTCTTGGAGAATTTATAGCTGGACAATTGAAAAATAGAGTTTCATTTCGGAAAGCAATGAAAAAAGCTATTGAATTAACTGAACAAACCGATACAAAAGGAATTCAAGTACAAATTGGGGGGCGTATAGATGGAAAAGAAATTGCACGCATCGAGTGGATCAGAGAAGGTAGAGTTCCCCTACAAACCATTCGCGCTAAAATAGATTATTGTTGCTATACAGTTCGAACTATCTATGGGGTATTAGGCATCAAAATTTGGATATTTATAGACAATGACTAACAAATATTTACTTTTCTTTTGTTTCTATCCATTAATTGAACAAAAAAGAATAAATGAGTATTAGTATTTTTTGTTCAATCAAAAATTAAATAAACAATTCTATAGGGTTGAATAAAAATTTGATTGACCATTTTAGTTTATTGCTATGCTTAGTGTGTGACTCGTTGAGTTTTTTAGGGGTAAGATTAAAAAAAGGACCCCATAATATAAACTAATAACTATAGAACTAAAAACCACCTCATCGCTTCGTATTATCTGGGTCTAAAAAGCCAGTCAAGATATGATATATTGATCATATATCATTGTAGCAACTGAAATCTATTTTGCATAAACAAAAAAATCAATAGGAAGTCGAAGTTGTGAAGCGAAAATATAGAAAAAAGATGTGGATAAATGGACGGGTGAGAGAAAGAGATAAAAAATATCAACGATATAGAATTCCAATATGTAAGGTCTATGAGTCATCTCATAAAAGGCAATGTAATAAAGCATCAATACTGATTCATTCATAATTAAATGAATCTCTTCATAGAAAAAAACCAAGAGACTCGAGCCAATAAAGACTGAGAAGATTGACTCAAAAATAAATTTCGAGCTCCATTGTAGAATTGAGACCTAGCCATTAAGAAAAAAGTGATGGGAACGATGAAACCTGTGAATGTAAAAGATTCTATAAAAAAAATTCTAATGATTCATTGGCCGGGATGGCGGAAGAAACTGAGAACCAATTCATCTATTCTGAGAAGTCATGAGCTAACCCTACAACTTAAATAAAGAATATTCGCCCGCGAAAACTTTTTTTAGATTGATAAATTTTCAATATGAAAAAAGTAAAAAAAAAAAATGAAAGATTGAATAGAAGGTTATATATATATATATTAAAGTAATAATATTTTTAGTATCAATAATTAAGAGAAAAAAAAAAAAAAGACTATTCTAAAAAACATATATGTTTAATATGTAGAATTAGATATCCAAACAGGATATACAACTAACTAATGGATTATATAAAATCTCAAAGAATCCCGCGATTGAAACGATTATCTATTATTATAGAAATAGATATATCTTAATTCAAATTAACTATTTTGAATCCTATTATTCGCGAGGAGCTGGATGAGAAGAAACTCTCATGTCCAGTTCTGTAGTAGAGATGGAATTTAGAAATAACCATCAACTATAACCCTAAAAGAACTAGATTCCGTAAACAACATAGAGGACGAATGAAGGGAATATCTTTTCGAGGTAATCATATTTGTTTTGGTAAATATGGTCTTCAGGCACTTGAACCCGCTTGGATCACATCTAGACAAATAGAAGCAGGTCGACGAGGAATGACCCGAAATGCACGTCGTGGTGGAAAAATATGGGTACGTATATTTCCAGACAAACCAGTTACAATAAGACCTGCAGAAACACGTATGGGTTCGGGGAAAGGATCCCCCGAATATTGGGTTGCTGTTGTTAAACCGGGTCGAATACTTTATGAAATGAGCGGAGTATCAGAAAATATAGCCAGAAAGGCTATTTCAATAGCGGCGTCCAAAATCTCTATACGAACTCAATTTATTATTTCGGGAGGATAAGGGTGTAAAACCAAAAGAAATCGGTCTTGGAAATGAAAAATAGCAGGTTTTTGACAAAAAAATATTTCTTGTTTTTTTCTTGGATCCTTGCATTGTGCATTGAAAGAACAGATAAAAAAAATGATATGATTCAACCCC